TTCTTACATATAATTTATTAATTTATTCAGAAGTAATTCGCGGGATTATGCACCTTTCTTTCTTAGTTCTAACGAACAAAAACGAACAAAGTGCATCTGGTTGGATCCAGTCTATTTTTGAAATAAACAACTCGCACACACTCCCTTTCCAAAAAAGATCAATACACCGAGCACTACACTTAGATTTATTAGATTTGTTGCTAAAATATCGGTATTAAATCTTAAACTCCCGGCGGATGGCCAGTGACCCAAGGAAAGGAAAGAATCAGTTACATTTTTCATATGATCTCCCCTTATAGATAGACTAAAAAAATAGAACAGAGTTCTTTTTGTATCACGTCCCGCCCTCTTTTTTTTTTTGCAATTGAAATTCCCAATAAGAATGATACTTAATTAGAATTAGGTTATAATTAGGTATCAGGCTATATCTCAAATCTCACATCAGTCCTTCCCAGAGTTATTGTCTCAACGAAGAATTGTAGGAGTGAAATCTTGCTATAATTTTAAAGGGCAAGTGGCAATAAAAAGTTAAAAAATACTTTGAGTATTTTTTGGTTAAACTAAACAAAAGGATTCGCAAATAAAAGCGCTAATGCTACAACCAGCCCATAAATTGTTAAAGCTTCCATAAAAGCTAAACTAAGTAATAAAGTACCTCGTATTTTTCCCTCCGCCTCGGGCTGTCTCGCAATACCTTCTACAGCTTGACCCGCAGCAGTACCTTGACCAACTCCAGGTCCAATAGAAGCAAGCCCTACGGCCAATCCAGCAGCAATAACGGAAGCGGCAGAAATCAATGGATTCATGAGAAGTTCCTCGCAAAAAATAAAAAAAATGGTTAATGATACAACCAAGAATTAGGACTTAACTATTCCGAATCATTCTTTGAGTTCGTCGTTATTTGTCTTTATTTCAATTTAATCTCCTTATTCTTATTCATTCAATTCACAGCCATAGACCAGACTAAAGGAAAAGACTTCTATTTGAAAGCCAGGTCCGGAGTAGGGCAAATTATATATATCTCGAGTTCATATATAACTAGTCAATTATCACATATACATGCCTTTGTTACATAATGTAAACCAACGATTCGTATCTTAGATTCAATCGGATTCTATAAATTTGCTTTGAAACATCCACAAAAGTTCGCTTAGAGCCATTAGATTCCATATATCTAATTGAACCCCTCTCCTAACAAAAACTTTTTTAGGACTCTAAGTTTTTGTAAACCTTTTTTCCCTTTTAGTTCTCAGCACATGGGATACAACATCGAAATCATTAATATCATTAATATTTAGATTTACTATTGAAATTGGCTGAACAATCTAGAATATTAATTGAGTAAGGTAAAGATAAAAGGGCCAAACCAGAAAAATGGGAAAAAGATCTTTTTCCCATTTTTCCAACAATTCGCTCATATCATAATCTTTATTTGCTATTACTCTAGATTCTAGCTCGTAATATACCATACTTTGGATGTTTATTTTTCTTAAGTATAGTATCTTGAGACAGGCATACATTGACTTGGGCTAAGCTAAGCAAAAACATAGTTCAAAACTAGTCAATGATGACCCTCCATAGATTCTCCTATATAAGCCGCAGCTAAAGTTGCAAAAATAAGAGCTTGAATACCACTTGTAAATAATCCAAGAAACATAACCGGTATAGGAACTACTAAAGGTACTAAAGAAACAAGAACAACAACTACTAATTCATCAGCTAATATATTCCCGAAAAGTCTAAAACTAAGTGATAAAGGTTTTGTGAAATCTTCTAAGATGTTAATGGGTAAAAGGATTGGGGTTGGTTGAATGTATTTACCGAAATAACCTAATCCTTTTTTACTAAGACCCGCATAAAAATATGCCAATGACGTGAGTAAAGCTAAAGCAACCGTAGTATTTATATCATTTGTGGGTGCGGCTAACTCCCCATGAGGTAACTCTATGATTTTCCAAGGTAAAAGAGCCCCTGACCAATTAGAAACAAATATAAATAGAAAGAGCGTTCCAATAAAGGGAACCCAAGTAACGTATTCTTCTCCAATCTGAGTTTTGCTCACGTCGCGAATGAATTCAAGAACATATTCGAAGAAATTCTGACCATCAGTCGGAATGGTTTGTGGATTCCGAACAGCTAGAGTGGCAGAACCTAATAAGATAGCAATTACAACCCAAGAAGTAATAAGTACTTGGGCATGGACTTGTAACCCCCCTATTTGCCAATAGAGATGTTGGCCTACTTCCACACCGGATATATCGTATAAGACTTTTAGTGTGGTGATGGAAGATGATAGAACATTCATATTGCCCTCTGACAGAAATAGAACTTTAATAAAATAAATTATTTTGATTCAACCGAATTCTAGATTCTATTTTGTATACCAACTAATCACATAATCGCCCATTTTTTTATCTCTTTTTGAGATTAGGGAATAATAAGGGAATCCAGAAATCTATGGAGTTCTAATTTTCTTATTATTAATCAAAGGAAAGGTTTC